TTCTTACCTTTTGTCGGAAGAAAAGGACAAAATCGATGAAACGAAAGAGAAAAAAGTAAATGTGAATGGAAAGAGTAATGATGAATCCGACTTTCCATTGAAAGAGACATCATCTAAATCTAAAAAAAAAAAAGTTTATGATATTTTTTATCTTTAATTAAGTAATTAAAGTAAAGAAAGTAAAGTTAAAGAAAGTTAAATTAAAGAAGTAAAGTAAGTGAAGTAAAGTAAGTAAAGTTAAAGTAAGTAAAGTGAAATAAAGTGAAAGTAAAAAAAAAAAAGTCAAAAAATGAAATTCAAAATATGAAATTCAAATTTTTGACTAAAAAAATGAATACAGCGAACAAATACAATAAGAGATACGAAGAGATGCGACCGCCTCCTACATATTTTATAACCTCTCCAAGAAAAAAACTTGCAAGACCCATTACATTTGTAATTCTATCGATTATTTGTCTATCAAAAAAATGAGTTAGTTCTGCCAATCCTCTTAGACCCCTAGTTATAAACTTTGCATAAAAAGCATCTATATAACCACGATTATATGACAAACGATATATTAAATATATTATTTTGTCCCTAAGAATTTTTTGAGAACCCTTTTTGACAACTAAATTTAGGAAGTTCAAATTTTGTAAAGATGAATAAACAGGCTTGTATAAAAAGGATGCGAACAAAATTCCCCCAAAAGCTATACTGACTGGAAAAGTTGCATTTGTCAAAAATTGATACCAATCCTTGGATTCTTTTGAATTTTGATCTAACAGGTTTATCGGTGGAGTTAACAATTTTGATAATATATCCAATCCCTCCCCCTCTTGATTGAAAGTAATTCCTATGACCCCACTAAACAAGGTAAATAAGGCCAATATAAGTATAGGAACTAGCATAGTATTGTTCGATTCATGAGGATAAGGATTTAAAGTATTATTAAAATGAATAGTACGAAAGGCCCTCGTTATCTTTCTTACACTAAGATCAAGTCGATCTGTCTTCGTGCAAAAACAAAAAAACGAAGCCCTTTTATTATTATTTATTTTTAATAAAGATAATAAATAATTTTTTTTTTTTTTCGGACTTGGCCCCTCTTTACCCCATAAAGATATTGAATAGAAGGAGCTACCGTTTTTTCCACTGTAATCTTGAAAATGAGGATTCAAATGACCCTCAAAAGTAAGTAAATAGATCCGAAACATATAAAATGCGGTTAATCCAGCCGCGGAACAAGCGATTATTGAAAAAATCGGTGAATATAACCAACTATCATTAAGTATTTCATCTTTAGACCAAAAACATGCAAAGGGAGGAATACCACAAAGAGAAAGTGTACCTAGTAAAAAAGAAATTTTTGTAATTGGAACATGTTTTGTTAAACCGCCCATAAGAACCATATTCTGACTTTTATCAGGAGAATATCCAACAATAGCCTCCATTGAATGAATAATTGATCCAGATCCTAAAAACAACAAAGCTTTTGAATAGGCGTGAGTAATCAAATGAAATAAAGCGGCTCGAGAAGAGCCCAGACCTAAAGCTAACATGATATAACCCAATTGAGACATTGTAGAATAAGCTAAACTTCTCTTAATATCTTTTTGAGCAAGAGCTAAAGTAGCTCCTAATAGTACTGTTAATATACCTATTAAGGCTATTAAATTCATAACGTAAGGTATGACTAAGAAAAGAGGAAGAAGACGAGCTACAAGAAAAATGCCTGCTGCTACCATAGTAGCAGCATGTATGAGAGCCGAAATAGGAGTAGGCCCTTCCATGGCATCTGGTAACCACACATGAAGGGGAAACTGCGCGGATTTAGCAACTGCACCGGAAAATAATAACAAGGAACATAAAGTAACAAATAACAAATCAATCTCATTTTTATAAATTAAGTTGTTGAATATTTCGAACAAATCCCGAAATTCGAAACTACCCGTTATCCAATAAAAACCTAAAATTCCTAATAATAAACCAAAATCCCCGACACGATTAGTTATAAACGCCTTTTGACACGCAGTACCCACAAGAGGTCGCGTAAACCAAAAACCTATTAATAGATAAGAACACATCCCAACCAATTCCCAAAAAATATAAACTTGTATTAAATTACAACTCGAGACTAAACCCAACATTGAAGTATTGAAAAAACTCATAGAAGCAAAAAATCTCAAATATCCTTGATCATGAGACATATAATTGTCGCTATAAATAAGCACCATGATTCCAACAGTAGTGATCAATATTAACATAATAGAAGTCAGCGGGTCGATCAAATAGCCGAACTCTAAAGAAAAATCATTATTGATAGTCCAAGACCACACTGATTTATAGATAGAACTGCTATAGATTTGCTGAAGAAGAAGATTTAGTGAAAAAAGCATGACTATACTTAACAAAACAACACTAGAAAAAGATAACATACGGCGAATTTTTTTTGTTACTGTCGGAAAAAGTAGAAGCCCCCCCATTATTACCATAGGAACTGGAAGTGTAATAAAAGGGATGATCCCGGAATATTGATATATATGTTCCATAAATTTTTTTGAATCAATTGTCTTTGACTCCCTCGTTCTTGTCCCTTTTGAAAAGAGCCGGTCAATAAAAACAATAAAAAAAAGCAAAATATGCAAAACTTAACTAAAATTTGATATTCTTAATTATTATTATTCTAAATCTTTTCAAAAAACTTCACATATTCAAATCAATAAGTTAGGCTTGGTCAAATAATATGATATACCCAAGTTATTAGTCAAAAAATACTTACTTTTTTTTAATATTAATTTAATATTTAATATTAAATTAATATTAATAGTAAGAAAAATTTTTATGAAGATCTAAAAAATGAAAAGTTTTTTTTAGGAATTACGAGAATTTCTATCTATAGAGAAAGGATAAAGAATTATAGCAAAAACAGTCCTTGATTTTGATATGAATCGTAAAAAACTGTGCATACCTTGACCCAATTAACTCAGAATTTCTTTGTAGTTCGTTTATCTCGAAATCGTTAAACAATCCATTTTTGAACGGATTTATTGTATTCTATTAGAATAAAAGACATTTATATTTGTAGTAAATTCGACGGTATTGAATACTTTCGATGGAATTCAAAAATAAATCACTAAAATGTCTTTTCGAAAATCATGTATCGATTAACTAATGCCGTCTCATTTTATTTTAATTGAAAGTTGGGTATACTTCCTTTTCAAGCTTAACCTTGCTCGAAAAAATTTTTATTTTTTATTAGGTACGCATCGCTTAGGCTTTTGAATGTCTCGATATATTTTATTCGATCTATATTACATGATTACATGTATAAAGATAGCATGACGAAAATAGACAGAAATAGAAATGAAAATGAATAGGTTTTTTAGAAAAATAGTAGAATTGAAGAAAAAAAAGGATACTGAATAGTAAAGATAAAGAACAATTGGTTTTTAACCAAAAAATGTCTTTCACATCCAATCCTAGCAATGAGTAACCTCCAAATTTGTGAATGGCAGTTCCAAAAAAGCGCACTTCTATATCAAAAAAGCGTATTCGTAAAAATAGTTGGAAAAAAAAGGGATATTGGGCAGCGTTGAAAGCCTTTTCATTAGCGAAATCCCTTGCTACGGGGAATTCAAAAAGTTTTTTTGTGCGACAAATAAAAATAAAAAATCAAAGGGTGAAATAATCTAACTTGGCCTAAATAGAAAAAAGTCTAGTTTTTTTCTCATTTTTAATCGAAAATGGAAAAAGGGCTTTTCGTTCACTAATGTTTTGAATTGATCAATATTAAATTGAACTCATTTTTCTTTTAGGATATGTCGAATGCAAAGTCTGTTATCTACTGAATCCTCAAACTCAAATTAGGCTTTTTGTTTAAAAAAAGACAAAATACAAGACACAAGGTTTCAACTTTCTTTTTAGTCTCTTTGATCATTTTCGCGGGATGGGGATTATTATTTTCCCCATCGACCTTTATCACCACCTATCACAATAAAAAAAAATAAGGATTATGATTAGAACGTCCAAATCCCTATTAAAATAATAAAATAAAAGGGTTTTCGATTAATCAATTTTCATCTTTACTAACCTAAAAAAGATTGCATTGAATTGATTCGTTCAATCTCGACGATTGAATAATAATTGGTTATTATGATTTCTAGCAAGCCGCTATGGTGAAATCGGTAGACACGCTGCTCTTAGGAAGCAGTGCTAGAGCATCTCGGTTCGAGTCCGAGTAGCGGCATGGCACTTTCTACCTATAAAATAAAAAGTTCCTATAATGAATTCAATTACTTATTTGAATTGATTCTATAGAATCATGGGGACCTTTTCTTTTATGATATTTTCTACTTTAGAGCATATATTAACTCATATATCCGTTTCGGTTGTTTCCATTGTAATTACAATTCATTTGATAACTATCTTACTCGATGAAATCGTCGGACTATATGAGTCGTCAGAAAAGGGAACGATAGCCACTTTTTTCTGTATAACTGGATTATTAGTTACTCGTTGTATTTATTTGGGACATTTACCATTAAGTAATTTATATGAATCATTAGTCTTTCTTTCATGGAGTTTACTCATTATTCATCTAATTCCCTATTTTAAAAAACATCAAAAAAATTTAAGCCTAATAACCGCGCCAAGTGCACTTTTTACCCAAGGCTTTGCTACTTCCGGTTTTTTAACTGAAATGCATCGGTCTGCACTATTAGTACCGGCTCTACAATCCCAGTGGTTAGTAATGCACGTAAGTATGATGGTATTGGCCTATGCGGCCCTTTTATGTGGATCATTATTATCAGTATCTCTTCTAGTCATTACATTTCGAAAAATCATAAGGATTCTTTTTCTTTTTAAAAGCAATAATGTTGTAAATAAATCGTTTTTCTTTGATGAGATTCAATACATGAACGGAAGTGGCAGTGTTTTACGAAATACTTCTTTTCTTTCTTCTAAAAATTATTACAGGTCTCAGTTGATTCACCAATTAGATTGTTGGAGTTATCATATTATTAGTATAGGATTTATCCTTTTAACTATGGGTATTCTTTCGGGAGCAGTCTGGGCTAATGAGGCATGGGGATCATATTGGAGTTGGGACCCAAAGGAAACTTGGGCATTTATTACTTGGGCAATATTCGCAATTTATTTACATACTAGAACACATAAAAAATGGGAAGGTGTAAATTCCGCAATTGTGGCTTTTATAGGCTTTCTTCTAATTTGGATATGTTATTTAGGAGTTAATCTATTAGGAATAGGGCTGCACAGTTATGGTTCATTTACATTAATATCTAATTGAATTTAAGACAAAAAAAGAGGATCTTGACAAAAACAACCATAGGACAACGTATAAGTCTATATAGAAGTCTCTATCAAAAACTTTGTGTAAATGCCATCCATCGAGAACCATTTGAATCACTTATTACTTGATTCAAATGGTTCTGTCAAAGGGCACACTATCCAGTTACAATTTTTTTTTTAACTTCAAAAAAGAAAAAAAGACAAAAAGCCTTTATTTCCATTTTTTTTTTGAATTATCTAATTATTAATTTTTTGTAGAATTCAAAATTAATAATTATACAAAATAGCCTCGACCTTGTCACCTGATAATGAGAAAACGAAGTCCGGATAAATGCCAATACCTATTACAGGTAGAAGGATAGAGATTGAAATAAACAACTCTCGCGGTCCAAAATCCAAAAAAGAAGAGTTTGAGGCATTAAATAGCTTGTATCCATAGAACATCTGGTGTAACATAGACAATAAATAAACAGGAGTTAATATCGTTCCAATTGCCATGACAAAAGTAATTAGTATTTTTGCCAGTAAAAGAAATTTTTGGCTAGTAATTATTCCAAAAAATATTATCAATTCTGCAAAAAAACCGCTCATGCCCGGTAATGCAAGAGAAGCCATTGATGAGATACTGAACATCGTGAATATTTTTGGAACCGAGATAGCGATTCCTCCCATTTTATCGAGATAAAGAAGACGTATTCTATCATAACTCGTTCCTGCCACGAAAAAAAGTGCAGCACCGATAAATCCATGAGATATTATTTGTAAAAGAGCTCCGTTAAGTCCCGTATCGCTTAGAGAGCAAATTCCTATAATTATAAAACCCATATGGGATACCGAGGAATAGGCTATTCTTTTTTTTAAATTACGTTGACTAGGAGATGTTGAAGCTGCATAAATTATTTGAATTGTGCCTATTATTATCAACCAGGGAGAAACTAGAGAGTGAGCATGGGGTAATAATTCCATATTGATCCGAACCAACCCATATGCTCCCATTTTTAATAAGATTCCGGCTAGAAGCATACAAGTGCTGTAATGTGCCTCTCCGTGAGTATCTGGTAACCATGTATGTAAGGGTATAATTGGTAATTTGACAGCAAAAGCAATAAGAAATCCAATATAGAATATTATTTCCAGCGCTAAAGGATAGGGTTGATTGACTGATGTTTCAAAATTTAATGTTGGCTCGTTGGAACCATATAAACAGATACCTAGAATTCCTATTAATAAAAAAAGAGAACCCCCAGCGGTGTATAAAATAAACTTTGTAGCTGAATACAAACGTTGCTTTCCCCCCCACATAAATATAAGTAGATAAACGGGAATTAATTCTAACTCCCACATGATGAAAAAAAGTAAAAGATCTCGAGAAGAAAATAATCCTATTTGACCACTATACATGGCTAACATCAGGAAATGGAATAGTCTGGAATCTCGAGTAACTGGCCAAGCCGCTAAAGTAGCTAAAGTAGTGATAAATCCTGTCAGTAAAATGGGTCCTATAGAAAGTCCATCTATTCCCAATCTCCAGTAAAAACCAAAAAAATCAACCCACTTATAATTCTCCGCCAATTGAATTAATAGATCGTCCGATTGGAAACGATAGCAGAATACGTAGGTCATTAAAAGAAGTTCTAATACGCATATACATATAGCATACCACCTAATTACTTTATTTCCTCCCTGAGGCTGAGGCAGAAAGAAAATTAAGGAACCTGCAGATATCGGAAAGACTACAAAGATTGTTAACCAAGGAAAAAAATTCGTGATAAAGACAAGATAGACTTGGACCAGAAAAACCCGTGCTCATGCTCAAAACAGAATATGTTTCTATTTTTTTGTTTCGAGTACGGGTTTTGTCGATAAAAAACAATGTATTCAAACCATGTTGTTGGAAATGGGTCAATAAGCTAGACCCATGCTTCGAGTTGTTTCATGCCACAAATAAACTCGAACACTCAAAAAATCCGTTGGACAGGCCGATTCACATCTCTTACAGCCGACGCAGTCCTCTGTTCGTGGAGCAGAAGCAATTTGCTTAGCTTTACATCCGTCCCAAGGTATCATTTCTAATACATCTGTGGGGCAGGCTCGGACGCATTGGGTACACCCTATACATGTATCATAAATCTTTACTGAATGCGACATTGGGTCTATAAATTTTTGAACGTCATAAATTTTGATCTAGTAATTTTATAAATGAATCATATCTTTATATACTAGATGAATCAATAATTGACAAGAATTTTTGGAATCAATTCTGGATCGAGGCATGTGCATGAAAAAGGGCAAAGAGACTTTCATTTCTTACGTTTTGACAAAGATAATTATATAGCATGTATGCTATATAATTATCTTTTTGGTGAATATTATAATTTATATGATTAATACTACTTATTCAACAAATTAGATTGATTGATACGCGTTGATTTTCTGTTACGATAAATTGAGGAAACAATAGCCGGTCCAATAGCTGCTTCAGCCGCTGCAATAGCTATAACAAATATTGAGCAAATAGTTCCTTTTAATTGGCGACTATCAAAAAAATCAGAAAATGTGACGAAATTTATATTAATTGCATTCATTAGAAGTTCAAGACACATAAGGGCTCTAACCATATTTTGGCTCGTGATCAATCCATAAATACCTATACAAAATAAATAGGCACTCAAAACAAGTATATGTTCTAGCATCATTGACCAACTCCTTCGCAATTTCGATTTAGTTCAATATGAACAAAAATTTAACAGAGTCGATTGACTCGAATATAACAAGTAAAAAAAAAAAAAATATATATTGGTAATAGATCGAATAAAAGAAGTTCTATTTTGAATATATTTCTATTTATACACGAATAATCTTCAAATAGAATTAAAAAAATAGAATTAAAGGAAACTCAATGTGATAAGACAAAACAAAGTTTCATTTTGATTACTGCGGCTAGGTCTAAGGCTTTACTATTGTTACTGACGAGCCGCAGCAATCGCGCCTATTAACGCAACTAAAAGAACTATTGAAATGAGTTCAAATGGAAGAAAAAAATCTGTTGATAAACGAATTCCAATTTGTTGACTATTAGTTATCAAATCTTTCTCTATAATCTGGTTTGATCTTGTAGTCCAAATAATCCCATACCATGACGTATCTGGAATAGTAGTAATTAGTAAAAGAAAAATACTTGTACAAACCAGTGAAGTAACCCCGCCTCCAGCGTTCCAAAGATAAAAAGCGTTGTGATATTCTGAACCATTCATGAACATCACAGCAAATACGATTAAAACATTTATGGCTCCTACGTAAATAAGGAGTTGTGCGGCAGCTACAAAATAGGAATTTGATAAAATATAGAATAAGGCTATACAAATAAGAACCAATCCCAACGAAAAGGCGGAATAAATTGGGTTGGTAAGCAATACCACCCCTAAACCTAATAATATAAGGCCCAATCCCAGAAATACTAAAAGAAAATCATGTATTGATCCAGGTAAATCCATTTTACGTATAAAGAACAGAGAAATATATCGAATTTTTTCATGACCTTATTGATGACCCGACCAGGAACAAAAACTTTTCGATACGCTCCTATAATTTAATTGAATGAAATATTGAATGAAATCCTAAACGATGTGAATTGAGGTATAGCTATTAGAAGAATCTCACTCTTTATCCCAAAGTAGAGTTCGACACTCTAAAAACGAAAAAATATTTCTATTTCGAACTATTTCGAAATAATTCCGTATCTATTAAGATATTTTAAGATATTTTCAATCAAAATTTAGAGATTTTGACTCAAAATGAAATCGCAATTATTACAATCAATCCAATCAACAGTTAAAGATTTGTAGTCATTTTATTGAACAAACAAAAGGAACGAAACCTCATCTCTTTCGATCAAAACCGAATTTTAGTAATTATTCTTTCTCTTTAATCAAGGGTTTACTCCTTTTTAGTTGAGGCAAAGTCGAAATCGTTCGAATTGTATAATCGTCAATTACTGATATTGGTAAACGACCCAAAGCAATTTGATTATAATTCAATTCGTGACGATCGTAAGTAGAAAGCTCATATTCTTCAGTCATTGATAAACAATTTGTTGGACAATACTCAACGCAGTTACCACAAAATATACAGATTCCAAAATCAATACTATAATTAAGCAGTCGTTTCTTTCGAATATTCGTTTCGAATTGCCAATCAACAACGGGTAAATCTATAGGACATACACGAACACATACCTCACAAGCAATACATTTATCAAATTCAAAATGGATTCGACCACGGAAACGCTCCGATGTAATTAATTTTTCATAAGGGTATTGAATAGTTACGGGTAAACGATTTGCGTGGGATAAGGTAATCATAAAACTTTGACCAATGTACCTTACAGCCCTTATTGTTTGTTGACCATAATTTCTGAACCCAGTCACCATAGGGAGCATATCCTAATTATCTAGGAACAGTTTAATCTTTGTTTCTTTCTCTTGTTTGAGACATACAGACTTATAGTATTCCATTACAATGAAAGGAGTTGTGAAGAGGTTGTTAATAATAGATTGCCGAGAGAAATAGGTAAAAGAAATTTCCAGCCAAGATTTAATAGTTGATCCATTCTTAGTCTAGGTAAAGTCCATCTTGTTGTGATAGAAATGAACAAGAACAAATAAGTTTTAGCCAATATAATAAAGATACCCGTTGTTGTTCCAAAAACCCCACTCACTTTATTTAGTTCAAAAAGCTTAGGAACAAAAAAGTGCGGAATAGCAATATTCCAACCGCCCAAGTAAAGAACTGTTACAAATAATGACGAAACTAATAGGTTTAGATAGGAAGCAACATAAAATAAACCAAATTTGATACCCGAATATTCGGTTTGATAACCGGCTACTAATTCTTCTTCCGCTTCTGGTAAATCAAAGGGCAATCTCTCGCATTCTGCTAGAGAAGAAATTAGAAAAACAATAAACCCTATAGGTTGCCGCCACAAATTCCACCCCCAAAGACCATATTTTGACTGTGCCTCAACTATATCAACTGTACTTAAACTATTAGATAATTATAGTCGATGAGAACATAACTGTCCCCACCGCTATTCCAGAACCATACATGAGATTTTCACCTCATATGGCTCCTCGAGGGTCATAAATAAATCTAAGGACAAAGTCATATTTTATTTATTTTGATACGTTTGTCGGATAGGTTATTTTGTAGAATAGGTAGGATCAGAATGTCCTCGAATTAGACCAATGGAATTCTGTCTGTTATTGTTATAACAATAAATAAAGATAAAGTACTTATGAATTGATCTCATCCTTTAAGAATTTCAGCTTTTCCTTGTTGAGTAATAACTTCCATATTTCAATCAAATACTCCTTGTGGGTGTGTAGAACTATTAATAGATCTTTCAACCCAACCTTGTTTTCGACTCCGAAAAAGAATTCTACATACCATTAATTTCTAAATTATGGTATAAATTTTATCTCTATGATAAAGAAAGAATAAAAACTATGATAAAGAAAGAATAAAAAGGAGCATTTTTTATTCTATTGTGATTTTATTTTTTCTATTGTTAGAGTTTTTTTTGTTCCTATTCTTCTTTCTTTTCTGAGAAAAAATGGACTTAAAAAAGTAAAGGGTTCTTTCATTTCTGATAGTGATTTTGATAATCGGTGGATAGGAGCATACTCTGGATCGGAATTGTGGGGAGTACTACTTGATCATTTCTACGAATTTAAAGCCCCAATTATTATTCTTTTTCCCAATTATTATTCTTTTTATATTATTTTTTTAAGAAAAAATGTCCTTTGGGATAATTTACAGAATCTCGATTACTAATCCATTGCCTATCTTGGTGTTTCTAACCAATCCACTCATTTTTGCTCAATCCCCCGTTATCGTTAGGATAATACATGCCAACGATAGTAAAACGTCAATATGGTTGATCATTGGAACCCCGCTTCAAGCCAGGATGACTAATCACCCAATCTTGGGGTAAAAAATCTATTCTTCTTTTTTTTTTTTTTTCGCTTTCCTATTCCTCTTGTACCTAGGAAATGAGACTGATTCTTTTTACTGCGAATTTAGAAGCTGTTTTCTTTCACTCATATAACTATCTGATTTAGATCATCCACTTTCATTTTAATGATAAATATATAAATATAAAAAAATATATCCATTTAATTCATTTCGCCTAGTCTTTCATAGTTTCTTAGAAACAATCTTTCATAGTTTCTTAGAAATAAGGGCGTAGAGAAAAGTTTATGTTTCAATGACTCGCACGTAGAGATATTGATAACACACATAGAGTTAATGGTATTTCATAACTAATTGATTGAGCAGCGGCTCGTAGACCACCTAAAAAAGAATATTTATTATTTGATCCATATCCTGACATAAGAAGTCCGATAGGAGCAATACTTGAAATGGCAATCCATAAAAAAACACCAATCTTTAGATCAGCTAAAACTAGGTGATAGCCAAAAGGAATTACTGAATAGCTTAGTAGAATTGATATGACTGCTATGGATGGGCCAACGCTGAATAAACGAGTATCTCCTCGAGATGGAAGAAGATTCTCTTTAAAAAGTAGTTTTATCCCGTCTGCTAGAGCTTGAAGAACTCCTAAAGGACCAGCATATTCGGGCCCAATACGTTGTTGTACTCCTGCGGCTATTTCTCTTTCTAACCACACAATTACTAGTACCCCTATTGTTATTCCCAATACAAGAGTTAAAATAGGAACAAGCATCCATATAATGTTATATATCTCTTTTAAGGATTCTAATCCGGAAAAAGGATGAATATCTTGTATTTCTGGTGTATCAAGTATCATTTCAACGATCAACTTCCCCCATAATGATATCGATGCTACCTAGTATCGTCATAATATCAGCCAATTTCATTCTTTTAACTAACTGAGGAAGAATTTGCAAATTAATAAACCCCGGTGGACGAATTTTCCATCTCCAAGGAAAACCACTCTGGTCCCCTATCAGAAAAATTCCCAATTCTCCCTTTGGTGCTTCGACTCTCACATAAAGTTCTTGTTTCGGCAATTCAAAAGTAGGAGAGGTTTTTTTACTAATGAATCGATATTCAAAATCATTCCAGTTTTGATCCCTCTCTCTATCAAAACATCGGGTTTCTAAATTCTCATAGGGACCCCCCGGAATTCTTTCCAGAGCCTGTTGAATAATTTTTATGGATTCCTTCATTTCACTGATTCGCACTAAATAACGAGCTAATGAATCGCCTTCTTTTTGCCACGGGACTTCCCAATCAAATTCGTTGTAACATTCATAATGATCAACTTTGCGAAGATCCCAATGTATTCCAGAAGCTCGTAGCATTGGTCCTGATAAACCCCAATTTATTGCTTCCTCTGCACTAATAATACCTACGCCTTCAACGCGTTCTAAAAAAATAGAATTTCGCGTAATAAGGTTTTGATATTCAGCAACCCCTGTTAAAAAATAATCGCAGAAATCCAAGCATTTATCTATCCAGCCATGAGGTAGATCGGCCACTACTCCTCCGATACGAAAAAAATTATGCATCATTCTCATCCCAGTGGCAGCTTCGAATAGATCATATACTAATTCCCTTTCTCTGAAAATATAGAAGAAAGGGGTTTGCGCACCAATATCTGCCATAAAAGGGCCAAGCCATAACAGATGAGAAGCTATACGACTCAACTCCAACATAATTACTCTGATATGGCTAGCTCTTTTAGGTATTTGAATATTTCCCAGCCGTTCTGGTCCATTTACCGTTATTGCTTCTGTGAACATCGTAGCTAAATAATCCCAACGTGTTACATAGGGCAGATATTGTATAATTGTTCGGTTTTCCGCAATTTTTTCCATCCCTCTGTGTAAATAACCTAATATTGGTTCACAGTCAATAACATCTTCACCATCTAGAGTAACGATGAGTCGAAGAACACCATGCATTGATGGATGGTGTGGGCCCATATTGACTATCATGAGGTCTTGTCTTGGAGATGATACATTCATAGGTTTTTCCTCGATTCATTCTTCCATACCTTACTAAAAAACTAAAAACGAAAAGAAGCTCATCAAAATGCAAGATCTAATAATAATAAATCAAATAATTAAAAAATGACTTTTCAAATTAACGTGTTTTTGGTTCCCGAATATCCAACTGACTAATTAATTGTTTATAACGTACTTCATTTTTCTTTGACAAATAAGACAGCAGCCGTTGGCGTTTTCCTATAATTTTCCGGAGGCCTCTCTGAGATAAATAGTCTTTTCTATGCAATTCCAAATGCGAAGTAATTCTTCGGATCTTATTAGTAAAACTGAATACTTGCAATTCAACGGATCCCTTGTTTTTGTTTTTTTCGTTTTGTGAAATAACTGAGATGAATGCATTTTTGACCATAAAATGAAATCTTCTCCCCTACTTAAATCTTAAATTTAAATATTTTTAATATTCAAAAAAAATATATATATATTTTTTTTTTTGATCAGTAATAATAATGCTGATTCCTTTTTCATTTTGTATACCCAACAATCTTCATTTCCTTATGAATTTCTAATTTTATCCAATTGTTTTTATGGGCATAGGGATCCAAACAGATAATCTATTTCTACACTTAGAAAAAAAATTGTACCTAAGATTCGAATCATAAGATTCTGTTGATTCCTTTTTAGATGTAATTGATATGTCATTAAATTAATAAATTAATGATATGAATAGAATGAAAAACAATGCATGTGTGCATATTTTTGTTTTCATGTATCAACTCAAATATGTTATGGAATATATGAAAAACATACCATTAAAGGGTTTTTAATCGTGGATACATATGTATTCTTACCATATTGAAACGGCTTCCATTATTGGTATCAAACCAACAACGATTCATACAAGCTAAATCTTCTAATCGATAATTGGTCCAAAAAACGAGTTTGAATTTAATTAGTTTCTTTTTTTTTTTCTCTCTATCTCTATAAAGATCTTTGTTTTTATTCGAAACGTTACCACAGGTTTGAGTGTTATTTCCATTGAAAAATTCTGTATTTATCTGATGAATACCTTGGCTATTCTTCGAATTTAAAGAAATTAGAATTCCGAATTCTCTACGACGTTGAGATAAAAAGGTATTTTCAGGAACAAACAAATCATCAAGATTTTGGTTTTTATTTCCAGTGTTCCTTTTCTGTTTTGCAATGGACTCATCGAAATTCGTCTTATCACCACAGCCCTTTTCTTGGTGTCTTGGATTCATTTTGTGCTTACTCTTATGACCCAATGAAATATTTATGGTTTGGTACATAAGAAACTGTCCAACATTTTTTACAGCCAGACGAACTGGTTCGATAATCAATATTCCTTTTTTCAAAAATTCTGTAAGACTCAAATTGTTCTGAATTAGTAAAATATCGAGACTCATTTCTCTCCTTTGAATAGAGGATATAGCAATTTCGTTTGGCTTTATCAGTCTAAGCAGGAGACAAAATACTTTTATATTATTGAGTACTCTTTGATTTACAGAAGCATTCCATCGTAATTGAAAACAGAAATACCTTTTTAGGAGGAAATCAAGCTCCGCTTCCGTAGAACTTTTGTATTTTTTTTTCTTTTTCGTGTCTGATCCCGCAAAAGATTCTTCAAGACCTTTTTCTTGGTTTAAGCGAACTGATCCAAGATCTACTTGTCTCTCAGATTCTTTTTCTTCTTCATTTTGATTCTTGACTTCAATAGTTTTTTTTTCATTCGAGAATACTAATATATTAGTATCTCTTTTTTTCTTTTTATTTACCTTCTTTTTTTCAAAAACATTTTCATTCAAATCAAAAAGAAGTAATTTGATTGGTATGGCTACGGGGGTTTTCTTATATGCATTGTAAAGTCTCAAAATTTCTGGGAAGAACCAAAGTTCCAAATTCAATATGGAATGACTAAATATTCTTTCATTCATTTCCATCCAATCAAAAAGGTTTTTTTTGAGGGATGGGTTGATTTCTTCATCTTGATGAAACATGAGATAAAAAATACTTTTCTTATTAATTTTATCAATTATTTGAGAATTATTAGACACAGTCTTCGTATTTTTATTACTTTTGGTTCCGGTATCAATCCATAATTCAATATCCGTCTTGTTTCTAATATAAAAACGGAGAATTCTCCAATCAAAATATTTTCTAGCCGGGTTTTTCTCTATATCCATAATCTCATCTTTTCCCATATAGTTATTCATAGGAACATCTCCTGGCAGATGAACAAATTTGCGGTTATATGTCTTGTAATTATACAAAAAAATCCCTTGGTTCTTTTTTTCCTTTAATAAGAATCTAAAAATATCTGAGTCCTTCGGATCTTCATCATTAATAAATTTATATGCTAAAAGATCATATCTATAGTGTTTTTTAAAATTCTTTTTTTGATTCAGTAATGGCTCCGCTTCAAAATTCTTTTTTTTTTCGTACTGAATTAATCGGTCTTTTTCATATGAATCGCTTTTTTTAAAATATTTATTTTCAGCTATACATCCTTGATTAACAATAGTTCGCCATTTTTGTGGGACTAATCTAGACCATCTTATCTGAGATAAATCGTATTGATAATGACCGGCTTTTAACCAGTTTTTCCATTGATCCATGGTGGAAGTAATCGCTTTTTTATGTCTTAATTGGGAATCAAATATTCCTTGTACTTCAAAATAACCCTTTATTTTTTTTTTAAGAAAAATAGTTGTTCCGCGATCATGATCTTGAAGAGCTGATCTTAACTTATATAAGTTAAGCTTATATAAGTTAAAAATTTGGGTTTGTGATAATTTGTAAAATACATATGCTTGTGACAAAGAAGATAAGTTACGAAAAATCCTTTCTTTCTTATTACTAATATTAGTAAGTGACTTTTTGATATTCAAAATAAAGTGAATTGTATTTTGATTTACTTTATCAATATCAGCTTTTTCGTGATTTTCGTCATTATTATAAAGGTATTTGTCAATAAGATTTCTAGCTGATTCAAGAAAAAGTTCTGCATTGATTCTGAGAATTTGAATGATAGATAGAAAGATATCTATGTATATTTTCTCAATATATTTTTTTTTTAAAAAATGGAATTTACGGACTACTCGAGCATTTTTTCTTTTTAGTATCTTTTTTAATGATCCGAATCTTTTCGTACCATAAGTTATTTTCTTAGGACTCTTTTTTTTCTTTAAGATCACTTTCTTCTCTTTTTTTTTTTTTATTATTTGATTTATGATTGTCCTTTTTTTATTAGTCAAATCTTGCATTCTTGCTTCGGCCAGTGAAGAATTTGTCCAATCCATAGGTATAATTTGAATCGCGGATTGATGAATCGTCTTTTTATTAGTTATAAAATCTTTTTGAGTTTCATTCAATTCATCTAATCCGCTAAATACTAATAGAATAGTGATTAGTTCTTTTATTTGTTTTTTAAAAAAAAAAAATGTACTTTTTTTGATAACTCTTTTTTTCCTTTCTTTTGATTTTGTGAAATTTAAAGAAAACTTTGTTCTTTTTTTTAAAATCCTTATAAATAGAAAACTCTTTTTTGTAAACTTTCGAACCTTTTCTTCGAGTTTTTTACAAATGGGTTTAAAATCAAAAAGGGAGGTTCTTCTTTTGGTAGAACCAAAAGGAAATTCAGTTTCCATCCCAAAAACTGTTAAAAAGCAAAAATTCTTTTTTTTCCCTTTCTTCTCTTTCATTGGGCCCTTTTGAGGGCATTGTAGCTTAACTCTGTGCCAAGGTTTCAGGCGAAAAGGGAATAGGATTTTTATCTGAATACCCTCTGTTAACCAGTTTTTCGGAAATTCTTTTTCGGATAATTGAACTCCATTATAGGTGCATTTAACATGCATTTCTTTATTCCAATCTTTTAAATCCTCAGACCATTCTGGAAATTGAAATAATAGTGTACGGATGGTATTTTTAGCTATTATCAATAAAGGGAAGAAAATATATTTTCTAAGAATGGATTGAATTACTAGCAACGAGCCTCTTATTACGTGAGCAAATAGAATGTTATCCCAGGTTTCTGCTATTTCTACCCGTGCTTTTTCCTCCCTTTTGTACTTCTCTTTTTTATTACTTTTTTGTATCCTTTCTTCAGTATAATCTGAAATCACAAATTCTCTGTTTTTACATATCAAATTGATAAACATTATTTTCATCATCTGCGAGATATCAAAAGAAAAAAA